AACGATGGAATCGTCCATTGCGCTATATAAAAAATGATCTATTTGAAAACGCCGTAAGAACTGAAATGTCACAACATTTTTTTTATACATGCCCAAGTGATGGAAAACAAAGAATATCTTTTACATATCCGCCCAGTTTGTCAACGTTTTTTGAAATGATACAACAGAAGATGCTTTTGTGCACGACAGAAAAGCTATCCCCAGCAGAACTGTATAATCATTGGTTTTATACCAATGAACAAAAACGAAACAACCTCATCAACGAACTTATCAATCGAATTGAAGCTCTAGACAAGGGGTCTCTTGCTATGGATGTACTCGAAAAAAGAACTAGATTGTGCAATGATGAGACTGAACAAGAATGCTTACCTAAAATATATGATCCTCTTTTGAATGGACCCCATCGTGGAACAATCAAAGAATTGTATTCAGGTTCAAACATGAACGAGTATTTAATAAACTCGATAGAAGATTCTATCGAAACTCTTTGGATAAACAAACTTCATGATATCGCTCTTCCTACTGCCCTTACTACTGATTACCGAGAATTTGAAGAAAAAATAAAAAACACTTTTGATTTAAAATTGTAAATTAAAAATTAAAAATACAGTAAATTACTATAAAAATAAATACATAAAATAAGTAAAAGAAGAGATAAGAAGAGATTCGTCCTCCGCCTACATATTTAATAATTTCTGCTACAAATAAATTTAGAATAGCAACAGCATTCGTAATTCCATCAATTACTTGTTTATCAAAAAAATAACTTAGTTCTGCCAGCCCTCTTATACCTGTAGTTAAGGTTTTTGTATAAATAGCGTCTATGTAACCACGATTATATGACCAATTATATATAAAATTTAGTATTTTGTCCCAAATAATTCTCCTAGGACCCATTTGAACAGATAAATTTATTAAGTTAAAATTATTAAAATTGGAATAAGCAGGCCCATAGAAAAGAAACGCTATAAATATTCCGAAATATGCGATACTGACTGAAAAAATAGCATTTATCACAAATTCATCCCAATCAAAATCATAATTTGAATGTAAAAAGTTTATTGATGGAGTTAACCATCTGGATAATATATCTAAATGAATTATTCCTTGACCAAAAGGAATTCCTATGGATCCAACGAACAAAGTAACTAAGACCAATATAAGAAGTGGTAATAACATAGTATTGTCCGATTCATAAGGATATGTGGACATTTTTTTATTGGAAAAATTTTTTATAGTAATAAGAGGCCCCATCATATTGGTTACTACATTACCAACAATAGGATATACTTTTTTCGAAAAAACAGAAATTCTTTGATTATGATTCATTGTTGATAAAATCAAATTATTTTTTTTAACTTTTTGTCCTTTTTTTCCCCAGATAGATATTGAATGGAACACATTATTTTTTTTGCCGCTGTAATTTTTACAATTACTATTTAAATGACCTTCAAAAGTAAGTAAATACATCCGAAACATATAAAATGCAGTTAATCCTGCTGTGAAACAAGCTATTATTGCAAAAATGGGTGAATACAACCAACTATCATTAAGAATTTCATCTTTGGACCAAAAACAAGCAAGAGGTGGAATACCACAAAGAGAAAGCGTGCCTAAAAAAAATGAAATTTTTGTAATTGGGACATATTTTTTTAAACCACCCATAAGAACCATATTCTGGCTTTTATCTGGGGAATACCCAACAATAGTTTCCATTGAATGAATAATGGAGCCAGATCCTAAAAACAATAATGCTTTCGAATAGGCATGAGTGATCAAATGAAATAAAGCAGTTCGATAAGATCCCATACCTAAAGCTAACATAATATAGCCCAATTGCGACATTGTAGAATAGGCTAGACTTCTTTTAATGTCTCTTTGAGCAAGAGCTAAAGTAGCTCCTAATAGTATTGTTATTATACCTACCAAAGAAATTATATTCAGTATGTAAGGTATGACTGTAAAAAGAGGAAAAAGTCGAGCTACAAGAAAAATTCCTGCTGCTACCATAGTAGCAGCATGTATAAGAGCCGAAATAGGAGTAGGGCCTTCCATAGCATCAGGTAACCATACATGAAGAGGGAATTGCGCAGACTTGGCAACCGAACCTACAAATAATAGGGAAGCACACAAAGTAAGAAATAAAGAATTGTCCCCATTATTATCAATCAAATTATTGGCTATTTCAAACAAATCCCGAAATTCAAAACTCCCCGTTATCCAATAAAGACCTAAGATTCCTAAAAATAAAAAAAAATCCCCTACACGATTAGTTACAAACGCTTTTTGACAAGCAGTTGCGGCAAGGGGTCGTGTGAACCAAAAACCTATTAATAGATACGAACACATTCCAACTAATTCCCAAAAAATATAAATTTGTATCAAATTTGAACTAGTAACTAATCCCAGCATCGAAGCGTTAAAAAAACTAATATAAGCAAAAAATGTCAAATAGCCTTGATCATGAGACATATAATTGTCACTATAAATAAGAACCATTATTCCAACAGTAGTTATTAATATTAACATAATGGAAGTAAGCGGATCTATTAAGTGGCCTAAATCTAAAGAAAAATCATTATTTAGGGTCCAAGACCATACATATTGGTAGGATGGACTGCCATTTATTTGCTGAATAGACAGATTGGCGGAAAAAATCATAACGATACTTAGTAATAAAACACTAAGAAAAGCCCATATACGACGAATATTTTTTGTTGCCGCCGGGAAAAGAAAAAGGCCTACCCCTATTGCTATAGGAACCGGAAGGGGGACGAAAGGTATGATCCACGCATATTGATACGTATATTCCATAAAAAATAAACCTTTTTTTATTGTTAAATTGTTTCCGATTCACCAACTCTTTTATATTTAGAACGGAGCAAAAAAAAATAAAGATATGAAAAGACTTTAATAGAAATAGAATTAATATAGAAATAGAATTAAGAATTCTGATGATTTCCAAATAGTCAAATAAAAACGATTAAGTCTGATAAAGTTATTCTTTTTTTTTTTTAATTAAAGATTAAGATATATGAACATGGAGAATATAATATTTTCAATCATTTCATTATTACAATAATTTAGTTTATATACATAAAACAAGTCCAAAAATTATGAAAAAAAAAGTACTTGATTCCGAGTATCCTATGATCCACCAATAACTCAACCCGATAAACAAAAAAACAAGGAGATTATTTTCTTATTTTCGTTAATTGATTCGGAATTCAGAATTCGGAATCATTAATCGGTTGTGAACTAGTCCGTTGGGAAACTGAGTGAGTTGCTTATATTTCTTTCAATAAAGCAACTTAAACTTATACTTGTGATTAATTTTATTGATGTTCGTCGATTTGTTACTCATCACTTCAGTTTGCACAGAGCTGCAATAATAATTTTAATTTCTGGTTCAAATAACATATCGTTTAATAAATTTATTACTAATGGATACTCATTTTTTCTAATTTGAATTAGATTAGATATACTTTCTTGATCCTCGATCAATTACAATTAATAGAAAGAGTTTTACAGTCTAGTTTTCTTAAATTAGGTAAGGATTCTTAAACTTTTCGATTTCTTTTTTGAAATTACATGAAATGCAACATGGCAAAAATAGACAATTGAAACTCTTTTTGATTCTTTTTTACCAATGTAAAGCAACTCGATTTCTATAGCCATGAATACCATGTATATATATAAATATCTTCATTCGAATATAGTTATATATATATAATACTAGTCAGTATAAATAATTCTTTCTTCAAAATATTGTATGTAAATTTGAGTAATCAAAAAATTCGATATTTTTTTGAACAATAAATGTCTTCCACATTTAACTATAAAATGAATAACCTCTGCATTTTGGAATGGCGGTTCAAAAAAAGCGTATTTCTATGTCCAAAAAGCATATTCGTAAAAATTTTTGGAAAAATAAAGTGTATTGGGCAGGAATAAAAGCTTTTTCTTTAGAAAAATCCCCGGGAATTCTAAAAGCTTTTTTGTACAACAAACAAGTAATATATTATATAATAAAGACTTGGAAAAGTCTTGGAATAATCTTAATCGATATGAACCAACGAATTCGATAATTTATAAGATAAGAAATTACCATTAATATGGTAAACTTAATGAGATGCAATTTTCTATTGTCGTATGTTGTAGGATAACATTTTTGTGTCTACTAGACAAAACAAAGGCTCGAAAAATTAGGCACAATATATCATTTTTCTCTTTACAAAGTTTTCTCTTTCTCGTTAGTGGGTTTTTGTGGGATGGGGATTGTTATTTTCCCCATCGATTCACTTTTCACAAAAATGATATTTTTCTTTTCATTTTAAAAGGCTTATTGGGTTCTGGATGCCGAATATATATTCTATGTTTTAACTTAACTTTAACTATAGAATACATTAAGATACCTATCCATAAAGCACAATATGCATTCCATAATGAAAAATCGTTTTAGAAATATTGAAGACAAATTTTCACTGGTATATCTACAGCCTACTAATTGGTTTGACTAATACTTAATTAGTTTGATAAATAGTACCACGAATTATGGGTACAATTTAAATCCTAGCAATTGGCAATTTATAGTTAATCCAGGTTTCAACCTATCCAACAAACATTTTAAACCTCCTTACAATTCTAAAATTTTTAAAGAACTTAAACCACACGAAAAACCATTCAGTGCGGTTTTAAAACTAACAACAATAGCCCCACCTCACACTACAATTAAGTAAGGTAATGATTATTGAACGTTTAAATAGTAATTTAAAGGATATTTTGAATCTTTCGGCAAAATAAATATTGCATTGAATTTACTCCTCCAATCTCGACGATTAAAAATGAATGGGCTATTATGATTTCGAGCAAGCCGCTATGGTGAAATCGGTAGACACGCTGCTCTTAGGAAGCAGTGCTAGAGCATCTCGGTTCGAGTCCGAGTAGCGGCATATTTCTAAAAAAGAAATACTAGTAAAATAAATACTATTATAATTCCTATAATGGATAGAATATAATTTCAGATCTCCATTCCATTCTTGGAGGATATCCTTTTTAGGATTTTTTATGATATTTTTTACTTTAGAACATATATTAACTCACATTTCCTTGTCGATTGTTTCAATCGTACTGACGATTTATTTGATTAACTTATTAGTCCACGAAATCGTAGGATTATATGATTCGTCGGAAAAAGGAATGGTAGCCGCTTTTTTATGTATAACAGGATTATTAGTTATTCGTTGGATTTATTCGGGGCATTTACCCTTAAGTAATTTATATGAATCATTAATGTTCCTTTCATGGAGTTTATCCATTATTCATATGCTTCCTTTTTTTAGAAAACAAAAAAATCTTCTAAGTGCAATAACTGCACCCAGTGCTATTTTGACTCAAGGATTTGCCACCTCAGGTCTTTTAACTGAAATGCATCAATCCACAATATTAGTACCTGCTCTACAATCACAGTGGTTAATGATGCACGTAAGTATGATGGTATTGAGCTATGCATCTCTTCTCTGCGGATCATTATTATCAGTAGCTCTTCTAGCCATTACATTTCGAAAAAATAAACAAAAAATGTTAAAATGTAAAAACAACCATTTTAGGTCATTTTCATTTGGAAAAATTCAATACGTGAATGAAATAAGCCATGTTTTACAAAACAATTGTTTTATTTCGTTTAGAAATTATCACAGGCATCAATTAATTCAGCAATTGGATTGTTGGAGTTCTCGTGTCATTAGTCTCGGTTTTCTATTTTTAACCATAGGTATTCTTTCGGGAGCAGTATGGGCTAATGAAGCGTGGGGATCCTACTGGAATTGGGACCCAAAAGAAACTTGGGCATTTATTACTTGGACAATATTCGCAATTTATTTACATACTAGAACAAATGAAAATTTGCAAGGCTCAAATTCTGCAATTGTGGCTTCTATAGGATTTTTTATAATTTGGATATGCTATTTTGGAGTAAATCTATTAGGAATAGGGCTGCATAGTTATGGTTCATTCGCATTAACATTTAATTGAAAAAAAAGCAGTTACGAATAGAATATCAAATACATAATAGGAATAGCATAAGCATAGATAACGAAAGTTTGTACGAGTTTTTGAAAATCATTTGAATCAAGTCAAATGATTTTCAAAAACTACAAAAATATTTGATTACAATTTAAGTTTATTTTATTAAGTTTTAAGTTAAAGTAAATTCATTTTTTTAACTTTTTTTTTAACTTTTTTATTATAAAATTATCAAATAAAAACTAACTATCTATAAAAATAATTAGATATAATAGTTTCTACCTTGTCAATTGATAGTGAGAGAACGAAATCCGGATAAATACCAATACCTATTACGGGTAGAAAAATACAGATTGAAAGAAATAGTTCTCGCGGCCCAGAATCTAAAAAATGAGAATTTTGAGAATTAAATTGCTTATATCCGTAGAACATCTGACGTAACATAGATAATGAATAAATAGGAGTTAATATCATTCCAATTGCCGTTACAAAAGTTATTAGTATTTTTGGCATTAAAAGAAATTTTTGGCTCATAATTAATCCAAAAAATACTACAAATTCTGCAACAAAACCACTCATTCCAGGCAATGCAAGAGAAGCCAGCGAAAAGCTACTGAACATTGTAAATATTTTTGGCATTGGGATAGTTATTCCCCCCATTTCATCGAGATAAACAAGACGTGTTCTATCGTAACTCGTTCCTGCCAAGAAAAAAAGTGCAGCACCGATAAATCCATGAGAGATCATTTGTAAAAGGGCCCCGTTGAGTCCTGTATCAGTTATGGAACTAATTCCTATAATTATGAAACCCATATGAGATACAGAGGAATAGGCAATTCTCTTTTTTAAATTACGCTGACCCGGAGATGCTGAAGCTGCATAGATTATTTGAATTGCACCTACTATCATCAACCAGGGAGAAAATATAGAATGAGCATGGGGTAATAATTCCATATTGATACGAACCAATCCATATGCTCCCATTTTTAATAAGATTCCAGCTAAAAGCATACATGTACTGTAATGGGCTTCCCCATGGGTATCTGGTAACCATGTATGTAGAGGTATAATCGGTAATTTGATAGCATAAGCAATAAGAAATCCAAAATAGAATAGTATTTCCAATGCCACAGGATACGGCTGATTGGCTGATGTTTCAAAATTTAATGTTGGTTCATTGGAACCATATAAACCCATACCTAGAACTCCCATTAAGAGAAAAATGGAACCCCCCGCGGTGTACAAAATAAACTTTGTAGCTGAGTACAAACGTTTCTTCCCTCCCCACATGGATAAAAGTAGGTAGACAGGAATTAATTCTAATTCCCACATGATAAAAAAAAGTAAAAGATCTCGAGAAGAAAATAATCCTATTTGGCCGCTGTACATTGCTAACATAAGGAAATGGAACAATTTTGAATCTCGAGTAACTGGCCAAGCCGCTAAAGTAGCTAAAGTAGTGATGAATCCCGTAAGTAAAATGGGTCCTATGGAAAGCCCATCAATTCCCAGTCTCCAATGAAAATCAAAAAAATTGATCCATTTATAATCTTGCTCCAATTGGATTAATGGATCATCCAATTGGAAATGATAACAGAATACATAGGCCATTAGAAGTAGTTCTAATAGGCATATACAAATAGTATACCACCTAATAACCTTATTTCCTCTATGAGGGAAAAAGAAAATGAAAGTACCCGCGAATACCGGCAAAACAACAATTATAGTTAACCAAGGAAAATCATTCGTGGTAAAAACAAGATACACTTACTTTGACTTTGACCCGAAAACCCGTACTCGAGAAAAGAAAAAATTATTAGTTTGATTATTATATATATTTCTTTTCTCGAGTACGGGTTTTGTCGGTAAAGATCAAAAATGATGGATTCAAGTGGAATTTTCTCGAACGTATCAATAACCTAGACCCATGCTACGAGTTGTCTCGTGCCATAAATAAACCCGGACACTCAAAAAATCGGTTGGGCAAGCGGATTCACACCTTTTACAACCTACACAGTCTTCTGTTCTTGGAGCAGAAGCAATTTGTTTAGCTTTACACCCGTCCCAGGGTATCATCTCTAATACATCTGTGGGGCAAGCTCGTACACATTGAGTACACCCTATACATGTATCATAAATCTTTACTGAATGTGACATTGGATCTATAATTTTTTTTTAACATCATAAAATTTCGATCTAGTAAAGTAGTAAATGAATTATATATTGTAGACACCAGATGAATCAATGATTTAGTAGATTTACCAGAATCAATCTACTTCTGGATCTGCTCATGAAAGAAGGCCAAGATACTTTGATTTATTACATTTTATCAAATAGCACTATATGCTGCACATACCCATTTTTTTATTGGCAGATACTCTATATTTTTTTTTATAAACCCTATTTATTCAACAAATTCGATTGATTGATACGAGTTGATTTTCTGTTACGATGAATTGATGAAACAATAGCTAATCCAATAGCTGCTTCAGCAGCTGCAATTGCTATAACAAAAATCGAGAAAATGTCTCCTTTTAATTGGCGACTATCAAATAAATCCGAAAATGTTACGAAATTTATATTAACTGCATTCAGTATAAGCTCAAGACACATAAGCGCTCGAACCATATTTCGACTTGTAATCAATCCATAGATACCGATGCATAATAAATAGGCACTCAAAACAAGTACATGTTCGAGCATCATTGAACAACTCCTCATCAATCTCGATTCATTTCAATATGAACAACAATTTAACCGATTCAATTGACTAAAATAGAATTTTAAAAGTACGCAAAAAGGTATTGGTAATAGAAAATAGATATAAATATAGAAAAATTCCGTTTTTTTTTTTTTCCTTTTTTTTATACTTTATCTTTATATATTTATACATGAACAATAAAAAAAATATTTTAAAGAAGAAAAGAACAAGTCTATATTAATTTAATTAAATTAATATAATTTTATATTATTTAATTTCGAAATATTTAGTACTGACGAGCCATAGCAATTGCACCGATCAAGGCAACTAAAAGAATTATCGAAATAAGTTCAAATGGAAGAAAAAAATCTGTTGATAAATGAATCCCAATTTGTTGACCATTATTTATCAAGTCCTGCTCTATAATCTGGTTTGACCTTGTAGTCCAAATAATACCGTACCATGACGTATCTGGGATAGTAGTAATTAATGAAAAAAAAATACTTGTACAAACCAGTGAAGTGACTCCATCTCCAACAGTCCAAAGATAGAAATCTTTGTAATATTCTGAACCATTCATAAACATCACGGCAAATACAATTAATACATTTATTGCTCCCACATAAATAAGGAGCTGTGCAGCAGCTACAAAATGGGAGTTCGATGGAATATGGAATAAGGATGTACAAACAAGAACCAATCCCAACGAAAAGGCAGAAAAAATTGGATTGGTAAGTAATACCACTCCTAGACTTCCCACTATAAGACCCAATCCCCAAAAAACTAAAAGAAAATCATGTATTGGTCCAGGCAAATCCATTCTATGTAAAATAAAAGATAAATTAAGTAGAAATTTTTCATGACCTTATTGAACAAACAAAAAAAAAGAAGAGGTTACCTATTTTTTGATACCCTTCTAATTGAATTAAATCAATATAGGGTCGTGTGTGGGTTGATGTAGATATGTTTATTTATTATATGAATGATTGAATACCATTTGTTTATCTGAAAGTTTCGTTCAAAATTGCATTTTAAAAATGTCTCGATTCAATTATTTAAATTATTTATTAAATTATTTAGAGTATAGAATAATTATTCTATTTTATTTTTTTTTATTTATATATTATAATCACAGATATGATATTTATATATATATACTGTATGTAATGTAGTATTTTAATATACAGAGAATAGATAAATATATTTTTATGAATATATGAAAATCATTACTCTCAACCCCTTTAGGATTTTTAGTTATTGTCTAAGCAAAATAAA